AACCGATACCCAAAACTCCTATTAATAGAAAAATGGAACCCCCTGCAGTGTACAAAATAAATTTTGTAGCCGAGTACAGACGTTTCTTTCCCCCCCACATGGATAGAAGGAGATAAACGGGAATTAATTCGAACTCCCACATGATGAAAAAAAGTAAAAGGTCTCGAGAAGAAAATGATCCTATTTGACCACTGTACATTGCTAGCATCAGGAAATGAAATAATCGTGAATCTCGAGTAACTGGCCAAGCCGCCAAAGTGGCTAAAGTGGTGATAAATCCTGTAAGTAAAATAGGCCCTATAGAAAGTCCATCTATTCCCAATCTCCAGTAAAAATCAAAAAAATTTATCCATTTATAATCTTCCGCCAGCTGGATTAATGGATCGTCCAATCGGAAATGATAACAAAATGCATAGGTTGTTAGAAGGAGTTCGAATATGCATATACACATTGTATACCACTTAATTAACTTATTTCCTCTATGAGGAAGAAAGAAAATTAAAGAACCTGCAGATATTGGTAAAACTACAATTATTGTTAACCAAGGGAAATAATTCGTGGTAAAGACAAGATACGCTTGGACCAGAAAAACCCGTGCTCAGAAAGATTTTTTTTGAGCACGGGTTTTTTCAGTAAAAAAAATAAAATGGATTCAAAATGTATTCAAGTGGAGTTTTCTTTTCTGGAACGTATCAATAAGCTAGACCCATACTTCGAGTTGTTTCATGCCATAAATAAACTCGAACGCTCAAGAAATCCGTTGGACAAGCGGATTCGCATCTCTTACAACCAACACAGTCTTCTGTTCTTGGAGCGGAAGCAATTTGCTTAGCTTTACATCCATCCCAAGGTATCATTTCTAACACATCGGTGGGGCAGGCTCGGACACATTGAGTACACCCTATACATGTATCATAAATTTTTACTGAATGTGACATGGGATCTATAAATTTTTTAACATCATAAAATTTCAATCTAGTAAACTTGTAAATGAATCAGTATAGTTAAACACCAGATGAATCAACGATTTACCAGAAATTTTCTAATCAATTTCTTTCCTTCGGGATCAACTCATAAGAAAGGACCAAGATACTTTGATTTCTTACGTTTTCGAAAACATGATGTAGATTCCAACATATTGGACGTGCTAATTCAAATTGGTGAATCTTATGATTTAATATTATTAATATAAGATTACTTATTCAACAAAGTTGATTGATTGATACGGGTTGATTTTCTGTTACGATAAATCGAGGAAACAATAGCTGATCCAATAGCTGCTTCAGCGGCTGCAATAGCTATAACAAAAATTGAGAAAATATTTCCTTTTAATTGCCGACTATCAAAAAAATCAGAAAATGTTACAAAATTTATATTAACCGCATTCAGTATAAGTTCAAGACACATAAGGGCCCTAACCATATTTCGACTCGTGATCAATCCATAAATACCGATAGAAAATAAATAGGCACTCAAAACAAGTATATGTTCGAGCATCATTGAACAACTCCTTATCAATTTCGATTCATTTTAATATGAACAATAATTCAATGGTTAATATAAACAATAATTCAACGGATGGGATTGACTAGAATATAACAAAAAGAATATATTGGAAATATATCGAATAAACGAATTTCTATTTTATACATGAGCAATATTCAAATAGAATTCAAAGAAAATAGATGAAAATAGATGCGATAAGGCAGAAAAAAGTTTAATTTTGATTGCTTGCTACTCCTAGTTAGAAAGAGAAAGATTTATTACTGACGAGCCACAGCAATTGCACCTATCAAAGCAACTAAAAGAATTATTGAAATGAATTCAAATGGAAGAAAAAAATCTGTTGCTAAATGAATTCCAATTTGTTGACCATTACTTATCAAATCTTGTTCTATAATTTGGTTTGATCTTGTAGTCCAAATAATCCCGTACCACGATGTATCTAATATAGTAGTAATTAGCGAAACAAGAATACTTGTACAAACCAACGAAGTAAGGCCGTTCCCAATGGTCCACAGATTAAAATCTTTATAATATTCTGAACCATTCATGAACATCACAGCAAATAGGATTAAAACATTTATGGCTCCCACATAAATAAGGAGCTGGGCAGCCGCCACAAAATGAGAATTTGCGAGAATATAGAATAAGGATATACAAACAAGAACCAATCCCAATGAAAAGGCAGAATAGATTGGATTGGTAAGTAATACCACTCCCAGGCCCCCTAATATAAGACCCGATCCCAGAAAAACTAAAAGAAAATCGTGTAGTGGTCCAGGCAAATCCATTCTGTGTAAAATAAGAGATAAATAAATCGAAATGCTTTTCATGATCTTATTGACCCGACCAGGAATTTTTTTTATGATACGTTCCTAATTGAATAAAATCCTAATCTATTAGGTGTGAATTGCTCTAAGTACAATTATTGTAAGTTTCGTTTTTGATTCTTTTTTTGTTTGTTCGAAAGATTCGAAAGAAAAGGGTATTTTGTTTTTTGAAACTATATATTTCGAAATAATTACGAATATATTAATAGATTTTCAATAAAAATGAATCCGAAATTCTTATCAACCAGTTAATTTGTAATTGAATTTTTATTTATTGACCAAGGCCTTATTCTTTTTTAATTTAAACCAAACATTCTTTAAACTTAAACCAAACCGGAACCTTAAAAGAATTGGAAATTTCTCTTTAATAGAATAGGAGGTTTACTTACTCAGTTTTTCTTTGAATCGAATTCAAAATAGTTCGAATTGTATAATCGTCAATTACTGACATTGGTAAACGGCCCAAAGCAATTTGATTATAATTCAATTCGTGACGGTCGTAAGTAGAAAGTTCATATTCTTCAGTCATTGATAAACAATTTGTTGGACAATACTCAACGCAGTTACCACAAAATATACAAATTCCGAAATCAATACTGTAATTAAGCAATCGTTTTTTTCGAATATCCGTTTCAAATTTCCAATCAACAACAGGTAGATCTATAGGGCATACACGAACACATACTTCACAAGCAATGCATTTATCAAATTCAAAATGGATTCGCCCGCGAAAACGCTCTGATGTGATTAATTTTTCATAAGGGTATTGAATAGTTACGGGTAAACGGTTTGCGTGGGATAAGGTAATCATGAAACCTTGACCGATGTACCTTGCTGCTCGGACTGTTTGGTGGCCATAATTCATGAACCCAGTTACCATAGGGAACATATCGTGAATATTTATGAATAATTTTATGTTTGTTTCTTTCTCTTGTTTGAACCAAGTCATGAATCTCATATTCTTTTTTTCTTTAGAGTGAAAGAAGTTGGAAAGAAGTTGTTAATAATAGATTACCGAGAGAAATGGGTAAAAGAAATTTCCATCCAAGATTTAATAATTGGTCCATTCTTAACCTAGGTAAAGTCCATCGTGTTGCGATAGAAATAAACAAAAACAAATAAGTTTTAGTTAATGTAATAAAGATACCAATTGTCGTTCCAAAGATTCCATTCATTTTATTTATTTCAAATAGCTCAGGGACGAATACGTACGGAATGGAAATATTCCAACCCCCTAAGTAAAGAACTGTTACAAATAACGAAGAAAGTAATAGATTTAGATAGGAAGCAACGTAAAATAAACCAAATTTGATACCTGAATATTCGGTTTGATACCCTGCTACTAATTCTTCCTCGGCTTCTGGTAAATCAAAAGGTAATCTCTCACATTCTGCTAGAGAAGAAATTAGAAAAACGATAAACCCTATTGGCTGACGCCACAAATTCCATCCCCAAAAACCATATTTTGATTGCGCCTCAACTATATCAACTGTACTTGAACTGTTAGATAATTATAGTCGATGATAACATCACTGTTTCCATCGCTAGTCCAAAACCGTACATGAGATTTTCACCTCATACGGCTCCTCGTGGGTCACAAATAAATTTAAGGACCGAATCAGTATTATTTATCTTCTTATGGTTGTAGAATAGATAGAGAAAAGATGGATTGGAAGGTCCAAAATTATACCAATGGAATTCTGTCTGCTATATTCTTCAGAATAAAAAAAATGCTTCTGAATTGATCTCGCCCGTTAATAATTTCAATTTCAATTTGTTGAGTAATAACTTAAGCCTTCAATAAAATACTTCTTGTAGAATATCAATAGATATTTCAACCCATTGTTTTCGATTACGAAAAAAATGAAACATTACATTAGCTCATAAATCATGACACGAATTAGAGCTCTCTATCTATGAAAGAAAGAATAAAAAAGAAATCTTTTTTATTCTTTCTTGTTTCTTTTCGTTCCTATTCTTCTTTCGGATCTGAGAAAACCGTGAATGGGGCTTAAACTAAAAAATAGTAAAGGATTATTTCGTTCCTGATAGTCATTACTTTAATCGGCGGATAGGAGCATACTCTGGACCGGAATCGTGGGGAGTACGGCCTAGTCATTTCTACGAATTGAAAGCCCCGATTAGTATTCTTTTTATGTTATCCAGAAGTCTCTTTTTCTATAATTTACATAATCTCCGTTACTAATCCTTTATGTATTTTGGTGTTCCTAACCATCCACTCGTTTTTTTTGTTCAATCCCCCGTTTGTTTAGCAATACATGTATGGGAATCCATACAAAGGATAGCGAAAACTCTAGACGGTTGATCTTTTGAGCCCGCTTCAAGCTAGATTGACTAATCAACCCGACTTGGGGTAAAGACTACTTTCGCTTACGTTTTCTTCCACTTAACTCTTGTACATAGTAAATGAGATTCAATTATTTTGTTTAATTTACTGCGAATTTATAAACTGCTTTCTTTCACTCATATATAACTATCTAATTTAGTTTATCAACCTGAACTGAAGGATAATAAAAAACGAAGATATCTATTCAATCCATTCAACTTATTTTCTAGAACGAAAGGAATAGGGAAAATAAAAGTTTCTATTTCAACGAATCGCACGTAGAGATATTGATAAAACACATAGAGTTAATGGTATTTCATAACTAATCGATTGAGCAGCAGCTCGCAGACCACCTAAAAAGGAATATTTATTATTTGATCCGTATCCTGACATAAGAAGTCCAACAGGAGCAATACTTGAAAGGGCAATCCATAAAAAAATACCGATATTGAGATCGGCTAAAATAAGGCGAGAGCTAAAAGGAATTACTGCAAAATTTAGTAAAATTGATATGACTGCTATAGACGGTCCAATACTAAATAAACGAGTATTTCCTCTAGATGGAAGAATATTCTCTTTGAAAAGCAGTTTTGTTCCATCTGCTAGAGCTTGAAGAATTCCCAAAGGACCGGCATATTCAGGCCCAATACGTTGTTGTATTCCTGCAGATATTTCTCTTTCTAACCATACAATTACTAGTACACCTATTGTGATTCCCAATACAAGAGTCAAAATAGGGACCAACATCCATATGATCCCATAGACCTCTTTTAAAGATTCCAATCTGTAAAAGGAATTGATATCTTGTACTTCTGTCGTATAAATTATCATTTCAACGATCCACTTCTCCCATAATGATATCTATGCTACCTAGTATCGTCATAATATCAGCCAATTTCATTCTTTTAACTAACTGAGGAAGAATTTGCAAATTGATAAAACCCGGCGGGCGAATTTTCCATCTCCAAGGAAAACCGCTTTGATCCCCTATCAGAAAAATTCCTAATTCTCCCTTTGGAGCTTCCATTCTCGCATAAAGTTCTTGTCTCGGTAATTCAAATGTGGGAGAAGGTTTTTTACTAATGAATCGATATTCAAAATCATTCCATTCTGGATCCCTTTCTCGATCAAAGCATCGGATTTCTAAATTCTCATAGGGACCCCCCGGAATTCCTTCCAGGGCCTGTTGAATTATTTTTATGGATTCCGTCATTTCACTGATTCGGACTAAATAACGAGCTAATGAATCTCCTTCTTTTTGCCACTGGATTTCCCAATCAAATTCGTCGTAACACTCATAATGATCAACTTTCCGAAGATCCCATTTGATTCCCGATGCTCGTAGCATTGGGCCGGATAAACCCCAATTTATTGCTTCTTCTCCACCAATAACGCCTATCCCTTCAACTCGTTCTAAAAAAATAGGATTTCGCGTAATAAGTTTTTGATATTCAACAATTCCTGTTAAAAAATAATCGCAGAAATCCAAACATTTATCTATCCAGCCATAAGGTAGATCGGCCGCCACTCCTCCGATACGAAAATAATTATGCATCATTCTCATACCGGTGGCAGCTTCGAATAGATCATATACTAATTCTCTTTCTCTGAAAATATAGAAAAAGGGGGTCTGTGCACCAATATCTGCCATAAAAGGTCCAAGCCATAATAGATGAGAAGCTATACGACTCAACTCCAACATAATTACTCTGATATAGCTGGCTCTTTGAGGGACTTGAATATTCCCCAATTGCTCTGGTCCATTTACGGTTATTGCTTCCGTGAACATAGTGGCTAAATAATCCCAACGCGTTACATAAGGCAAATATTGTATAATTGTTCGGTTTTCCGCAATTTTTTCCATTCCTCTGTGTAAATAACCTAATATTGGTTCACAGTCAACAACATCTTCACCATCTAGAGTAACGATGAGACGAAGAACACCATGCATTGATGGGTGGTGAGGTCCCATATTGACTATCATAAGGTCTTTTTCTGTAGCTGATAGATTCATAAGTTTTTCCTCGATTCATTCTTACATGAATTGTTGAAAACGAAAAGAAGTACATCAAAATGAAAATCTAATAAATCGACTAATTCAAAATTTGCAAATTAACGATTTTTTGATTCCCGAATATCCAACTCACTAATTAATTCTTTATAACGTATTTTATTTTTCTTTGATAAATAAGACAGCAGTCGTTGACGTTTTCCTAGAATTTTACGTAGACCTCTCTGAGATAAATAGTCTTTTTTGTGCAATTCCAAATGTGAAGTAAGTCTTCGTATCTTATTGGTGAAACTAACTATTTGAAATTCAACGGACCCCCTGTTTTCTTCTTTTTTTTCTTGAAAAATAACTGAGATGAATGAATTTTTTACCATAAAACAAAATATTCTCTCCCCCTTTTTTTGAATGTGAATTTTACTGATCAGTAATAATAATATCAGTCATTTTGATATACACAATGATTTTAAGTTCGTTATGAACTTTCTAATTTGTTCAAATAAAATTAATCAATCCGTTTTTCAATTTGATTCGTACAGAGATACAAAAGAGTGATATATTTCGACAAAAGAGAAAATTTTAGAGTTCAAATAAGAGGATCTTGTTGATTCATTTGTCGATCTAATTAATATATATTTGATATGTATGTCATTAAATTAGTATCATGTATCAGAATGAAATGTAAGACAATCCTTGTGCCTATCTATTTGTTTTCATAGACCCGGCACGGTACATACCTAATATATGGGAAAATGTACCATTAACTACTTTTCAAACGCGGATACATATGTATCCTTACCATACTGAAACGACTGCCATTATTAGTATTAAACCAATAGCGATTCATACAAGCTAAATCTTCTAATCGATAATTGGGCCAAAGAAAGAACTTTAATTTAATTAGTTTCTTTTTATCACTATCAAGATGTTTGTTTTTAGTCAAAACTTGACCGCAGTTTTTTACATTATTTAAAAATACTGGATTTCTATGCATACCATTTTTATCCCTTGAATTGAAAGAAATTCGAATTCGCAATTCTCGCCGGTGGTAAGGAGATAAAATATTTTCAGGAACAAACAAATCATAATGATTTTTGTCTTTATTTTCAGTCATTTTTTGATGTCTTGCAATAGATTCATCAAAATTCTTTTTATCAATATAGTTTTTTTCTTGGTATCTTTGATTAATTTGGTGTTTATTTTTATGAACCAACGAAATACTTATAGTTTGGTATAGAATAAATTGGCCATCATTTTTTATCGACAGACGAACCGGATCGATAATCAATATTCCTTTTTTCATTAATTCTCTAAGAGTTAAATTCTTATGAATCATCAAAATATCCAGATTCATTTCTCCCCTTTGAATAGAGGATATAACAATTTCGTTTGGATTTATCAGCCTAAGCAGGAGACAATATACTTTGATATTATTGATTATTCTTTGATTAAAAGAATCATTCCATCTCAATTGAAAACGCAAATACCTTTTTAGGAAGAAATCAAGCTGTGCTTCCATGTTGCTCTTGTATTGCTTTTTCTTTCTACGTTTTTTTCTGTCTGATTTACCATAATCTTCTTCAACATCTTTTTCTTGGTTTGAGAGAACGGATTTCAAATTTCCTTGTTTTTGTGCATCTGATACAAGATCCCCTTCGCCTATGAGTTCTTTTTCTTCTTGATTTCGATTCTCTAATTCAATAATTTTTTTTTTATTCGGTGCTATTTTTTCATTCGGTGCTATTCCTATAAGGGGGTCCCTTTTTTTATTTTCAATAATATTTTTATTAATGTTCCCATTTCCATTAAAATTTAAAAGAAGTAATTTTATTGGTATGATCCATGTTTTAACCTTATACGCATTATATAGCAGCATAAATTCTGGGAAGAACCAAAGCTCCAGATTCGATATAGGACGACTTAGTATTTCTTCATTCATTCCCATCCAATCAAAAAGGAAGCCCTTTTGATTGGATGGGTTGCTTTCTTGATCTTGATAAATTGTGAAATAAAAAAGGTCCATTTTATCAATTATTTGATAATTATTAACCACAGTCTTAATATTTTTCTTACTCTTGGTACTGGTATCGACCCAGGACTCTATATCGGCCTTATTTCTAAGACAAAAATGAAGAATTCGCCAATTTAAAAACTTTCTATGCGAAAATTTCCCCATAGCATCTAGGATATCGTCTTCTCCTAGATAATTATGGATAGGGATATCCCTCAGTGTAAGTGTATCAAAAAATTTGCGTTTATCCATGTTGTAATTATAAGAAATCTTTTCCCTCTTATTTACTTGGAATGGTGATCCATAAGCATACGGGTCCCTCTTATCTTGATAATTAATAGATTTATATGATAAAAAATCATATCCATAGTGTTTTTTCAAATTTGATTTTTTATGTTCTTGATTCAGTTTATATTCTTGATTCAGTAATGAATTCGCTTGAAAATCTTTTTTTTTTTCGTATTCGTAATGAATTAATCTTTCTTTTTCATCTGAATCCCATTTTGTTAAATCTTCATTTTGAGCCAGATAGCGTCGATTGGCTCTATTTCGCCATTGTCCTGGTACTAATCTAAGCCATCTACTCTGAAATAAATCGTATTGATAACGACTCCTTAACCAGTTTTTCCATTCATTCATTCCAGAATGCCAAAAAATTTTCTGTCTTAACCCATAATGGTGTCTTAATCTGGAATGAGATACTCCCTCTTCTTCAAAATAATCTTTTATTTCATTTTTAAGAAAAAGAGATGTTCCATTATATTGAAGGATAGGTTTGAATTTATAAAAACTAATAACTTGGGTTTGTGATAATTTATAAAATACATATGCTTGTGAGAAGGAGGATAAGTCACAAAAAGCTTTTTCATTTGTATTTCTAATACTAACATTAGAAAGTGAAGAAAGTGAGTTTTTTATAGTTGAAATAAAATGAGTTGTATTTTTAGTTGTTTTATTAATTCTTTCTTGATTTGCTTCATTATTGTGAATGAATTTCTCAATCATTTTTTTTGTTGATTCAAGAAAAAGTTGTGTAGTGGTTCTTGGAATATTAATGATATATAGAAGAATATCTATGTATATCTTTTCAATGAAAAATTTTATAAAAAAATAGAATTTACGGATTAATCGAATAGTTCTTCTTTTAAATATTTGCCAATTTTTTTTTGATGATTCTAATATTTTATCCCGATAACTTATTTTGTTAGAACTAATATTTATTTCTTGAGTTAGAAATTCGTTTTTCTTGTCTTTTATAATTCTAATTTTTTCTATTTGATTTTTGATTGTGTTTGTTCTCGTAGTCAGATCCTTTATTTTTTTTTCTGTTAATGAATAAGTTATCCGCTTCATAGATTGAATTTGAAGGGATGATTTGCGAATCGTCTTATTACTGATTAGCGAATCCTTTGTAGTTTCGCCCAATTCATATATTTCTCTCAACCCAAAAAATGGAATTAGATTTTTTTTTGAAAGTTCTTTTATTATTCCCTTTAGAAATAGAATGTTTTGAGTGACCCATTTTTTTGTTTCTTTTGATACTTTTCGAAACAATTTTGTTTTTTCTTTTAAAATTGTTAAAGCTATAAAAAATTTCGTTTTCAATTTTTTTTTTTTTTTTTTTAGTTCTTTTAAAATAGGCTCAAAAAACGAACGCCGTTTTCGAGCAGAACCGAAAGGTAGTTCAGTTTCCATTCCCCAAACTGTTAAAAAGCAAAAATCATTCTTTTGACCTTTCTTTTTTTTCATTGGATCTTTATGAGAGGGTTGTAGTGTAACTCTATGCCAAGGTTTCAGGCAAAAAGGAAATAGGATTTTTATCTGAATACCGTCTGTTAACCAGTTTTTTGGAAATTCTGTTTCGGATAATTGAACACCATTATAAGTACATTTAACATGCATTTCGCGATTCCAATCCTTTAAATCCTCGGACCACTCAGGAAATTGAAATAATAACATACGGGCAACGTTTTTAGCTATTATCAATGAAGGTAATATAATATATTTTCTAAGAATTGATTGGGTTATTAACATGGAGCCCCTTATTACTTGAGCAACTAAAATGCTGTCCCAAGCTTCTCCTATTTCTATCCGTATTTTCTCTTCTCTTTTGTATTTTTCTCTTTCGTCCTTGTCTTTTTTCTCGATCTTTTTTTCTGTATAATCAGAATCTGTATAATCAGAAATTTGTGATTCTTTTTTTTTACATATCCAATTTCGAGATATTAGTTTCAGCGGACCAGAAATATCAAAAGAAAAAAAGAGGGGTTTGTCTACTCTGTCCAAAAAAAGTGGGGAATGCACATTTGCTTGAAACAGTTCCCAAGTAATTGTTTTACGCCTTTGGGCACGCATGGAACCTTTTATTATGTCGCGGCGAAAATCCGATTGTTGCGAATAGCGTATCAAAGCCATTTCGTTTGTTTGATCAGGACCATTAGTATCCTTGGTATTAGTATAAGTATCGGCGTTTGCCTGGTTATTAGTAAAAATCACTACGCGCTTGCATTTTCTTGAACGAATTTCATGCTCTGCTGTTACATTTTCCTCGTTTTCTCCCTCCTGTTGTTCTAAATCGTCGATTAATTTGTATGACCATCGAGGAACTTTTTTACTTATTTCTTTTATTCCAATAGATTTTTTTCTAATTGTTTGATTGTTGGGATTAGTTATAACTATATTGAATAAAAATTTCAATATTTTTACTCGATCCTCGGAATCGATATTTCCCTGTTCGTCTTCTGTCAATGTTAATAAAGAGAGTTCTTTTTCTGTTGATAATGATTTTATATTGAGTGTATCTAGTGTCTGTTCAAATTCGTGATAATCATTAGTAAGAAGTATAGCATGAATCTTATTTATCCAAAACGGATTCGTGTTTTTTTTTTTAGAAGTTTGATTTATGCTTAAAGGTGAAACCCATTTTTTGATTCTTCCGCGGTAGGGTCCATGCAAGAAAGGATCATATATTTTAGGTAAGTATTCTCTTTTGGTTTCATTATTAGAGAATCGAGTCCTTTTTTCAAGTATGCCCAGCTCAAAAGATTCCTTATCTAAAGATTCGACTCTTTTTATAAACTCCTTACTTAAATTTCTTCTTTTTAGTTCATTGATAAAACTCCAATCAGTATACAATTCATCAGAAAACAATTTTTCTGGTGTGAAAAAATATATTTTTTTTTGTATCATTTCTCCAAAAGTTGATAAACTAGGTGGATACGTAAAAGATATTTTTTCTTTTCCATCACTTTTGCATGTGTAAAAAAAATATTGTGACATTTCATTTTTTATAGCATTTTCAAACCGGTCATTTTTTATATATCGCAAAGGTCGATTCCATCGTTTAGAATCAAAAAGAAGTGTCACAAGGGGTTTTTCAAACCATAATATATATTTATCTTCTTTTTTTTTTAATATTTCGAACTTCGAACTTTCTTGATTCCCATCCAGGTAAGAAGTTTCATAAACAGGTCTATTTTTATAGTATGCCTCTTTAAAGGGAAAGTGGAGTCCGCCCTTTTTTTTTATTTTCATTTTTTTCTTTCCAGTCACTCGTAGCTTTTCTGTTTCATCGATTTTGCTCGGATCCACCCTTTCCTCCGAAAAAAGGGAAGAAGAAGGATTTTCTTCGGTGGATACCTCTTGTTCCTGGTTATACCCCCCCCCTTCGGAAATAGTTTCTATTTCTATGTTTCTTTCTTCCTCACTTTCCCCCACTTCTGCCGCTTCTGAAATTCCTTTCAATTTCTTAGTTAGAATGGGTGACGGCATTCTACCTAAATAGTAAACACAGGTAATAAA